AATCGAATTTTTAGAAATTGGGTGCGGAAAGAGGAAGCAGTCAAAATTGTCGAGGATACAGACCCGCAAACAAAAATAGAAGAAAAAGAAGAGGCTCAGATAAGAAGGGAGGAAGCGCGAATAGAGATAGCAGAGGCCTGGGATAACCTTCCATGTGGGCAGCCAATAAGATGTTTGCTGTTATTAATTCACTCTTTTTCTAGAAAATATATTCTATTCCCTTCATTCATAATTGCGAAAAATCTTGGACGTATGTTGCTATTGCAACGTTCTGAATGGTCTGAGGATTTCCAGGAATTGAAACAAGAGATACATATTATATGTACTTATACCGGTGTTCCATTATCCGAAACAGAATTTCCGAAAGATTGGTTCGTGGACGGTATTCAGATAAAAATCTTATTTCCTTTCCGTTTGAAACCTTGGCACAAATCGAACCTAGGATCCTCTGAGAAAGATCTAATGCAAAACAACAACGAACAAGAGGATTTTGGTTTTTTAACAGTTTGGGGAAAGGAAGCTCGACGTCCTTTTGGTTCGCCCCGAAAACAACCTTCCTTTTTTAAACCCGTTTTAAAGGAACTCGAAAAAAAAATTCGAAAATTACAGAAGCACTCTTTTCAAGCTCGAATAGTTTTCAAAGGAAAAACAAAATTATTTCAACAAGCTTCATATGAATCGAGTGAAATTAAAGAAGAAAAAGATTCCATAATCAGCAATCAGATAATTCACGAATCATTTAATCAAATTACATCTCCGAGTTGGAAAAATTCTTCAGTGACAGAAAAAAAAATGAAGGATCTCACTGATAGAACAAGTACAATTCGAAATCAAGTAGAAAGAATCACAAAAGAGAAAAAAAAAGTAACTTCAAGTTATAATGCTAAAAGATTCGAAAAACGGCAAATATTAAAAAGAAGAACTGCTGGATTAATCGCTAAATTACCCCTGTTTTTCAAATCTTTCATTCAAAGAATATACACAGATATCTTTTTATCTATCATGAATATTCCCAAAATGAATACAGAACTTTCTCTTGAATCAACAAAAAAAAAATGCATTTCTAATAATGAAGAAGAAAAAATGAATAATGAAGAAGAAAAAATGAATAATGAAGAAGAAAAAATGAATAAAAAAAAGAAAAATCCAATTATTTCTACTATCAAAAAGGCACTTGATTCTATTATAAATAGTAATATAATTTCACATCTTTTTTATGAATTATCCTGCGTGTCACAAGCATATGTATTTTACAAATTATCACATCAACTTAGTAACTCGTATAAATCTGTTCTTCAACATCAAGGAAGCCCTTTTTTTCTTAAGCCCGAAATAAAGGCTCCTTTTGAAACACAAGGAATGGGTCATTCGAGTTATGAAATGAATCACTGGAAAAGCTGCTTAAGAGGGTTAAGAGGACATTATCAATACGATTTATCTCAGATCAGATGGTCTAGATTAATACCAGAAAAATGGCGAAATACAGTTCATCAGCGTCGTATAGCTAAAAATGAAAATTTTAGCAAATGTCAAGACCAATTAATTCATTCCAAAAAACAAAAACAATTTGAAGTAGATTCATTATCTAATCAAAAAGAAAATTTTCAAAAATCCTATAGATATGATCTTTTATCATATCAATTTCTTAATTATGAAAATAAAAGGGAATGCTGTTTTTATAGATCTCCGTTTCAAGGAAATACGCACCAAGAGATTTCTTATAAAACGGCTAAAGAAAATATGAAGAATTATCTAGGAAAGGTCCATATTCCGGAAAAAATGGTCGATACAAGATATTTGGATTGGAGAATTCTCCATTTTGATCTTAGAAAAAAAGTCGATATTGAGGCCTGGAGCACGATCGATACCAATAGGGATCAAAGGAAAAGAGTTCATATTAATGAATATGAAATAATTCATAAAAAATGGATTCCAGCTAAGAGGATTCCAGCTAAGAGGATTCCAGCTAAGAGGATTCCAGCTAAGATCCCAGAAATCAATCCACCAAATTCAAACGGATTTTTTGATTGGATGGGAATGAATGAAAAAATGCTAAAGCATCCCATATCGAATCAGGAACTTTGGTTCTTCCCAGACTTTGTGTTACTTTCTAATGCATATAAAACGAAACCTTGGTTTATAGCAAGAAACTTCCTTCTTTTAAATTTGAATAATAGTAGTAGTACTGAAAAGGAAAAGATCAATGAAGGAAGTTTTTGGATAGAAAAGTATCGAAATCAAGAAGAAAAAAAATCCACAAGCCGAGGAGATCTTAAATCCGTTCTCCCACAACAAAAAGCTATTGAAGAAAAGGATGCAAGATCAGACATGAAAAAAGGGAAAAAGAAAAAAAAAAAAAACATCGCAGAAATAGAACTAGATTTATTCCTGAAACGTTATTTTCTTTTTCAATCGAGATTCGGCGAGACTTTGGCTCAAAGAATGCTCAATAATATCAGGATGTATTGTCTCGTGCTTAGACTGATAGATCCAAGAAAAATTATTCTAGCCTCGATTCAAAAGAGAGAAATGAGTTTGGATATCATGCTGCGTGACAATTTGAAAGAATTCATGCGAAGAAGAGCATTTACTGTAGAACCCATTCGTCTGCCTGGAACAAAAGATGGACAATTTATTACGTATCAAACCATAGGTACTTCGTTGGTTCATAAGAGTAAGGACCAAACGAAATACCAAGAGAAAAGATATCTTTCTAAGAAATTTTTTGATAAAGCTATTTTCTCACATGACAGAATAAGTAGAAATAGAGACAAAAAGCATTTTCAAGAAGCTCTTTTAAGACTTGAAGAAGCTCTTTTAAGACATGACAGAAGAAATGGTAGAAATAGAGACAAAAATCATTTAGGTTTACTTGTTCCTGAAAATATTTTCTCGTTTAGACGTCGTAGAGAATTCAGAATTCAAATTTCTTTGAATTCAAAGAATAGAAATGATGTAGATAGAAATCCAGTATTTTGGAACCGAAAGAACGTAAAAAACAGCAGACAAGTTTCACATGACAATAACCATCTTGTTAGAGAGAAAAAGAAATTCCAATTAAAGAAATTAAAGCACTTTCTTTGGCCTAATTATCGATTAGAAGATTTAGCTTGTATGAATCGTTCTTGGTTTGATACCAATAATGGCAGTCGTTTCAGTATGTTAAGAATACATCTTTATCCACGATTGAAAAATCGGGGATAATACACTTTTTCTATCTATCCTATACCCTATATATAATATAGGGTATCTGAAATAGGATAGATAGAAAATATAGATACCCTATATATAATATAGGGTATCTGAAATAGGATAGATAGAAAATATAGATACCCTATATATAATATAGGGTATCTGAAATAGGATAGATAGAAAATATAGATACCCTATATATAATATAGGGTATCTGAAATAGGATAGATAGAAAATATAGGGTATCTGAAAGCACACAAATACACAGATCACATGTCTTGTCTCACATTTCATTCTAGTATCCAATACGAAATTGGATAATGTCTCAATTAGATCTCGAAATGAATCAACAGAACCTTCTTCATTTTAGGTCTAAATTCTTCGATGCGAAAATGTACCAATCCTTTTCTATTCCTATCTAAAATTGGAAAGTGGATTGATTGATTTGAATTCAGAAAATTAGCAGTTCATAAAGAAATTCGGATTAGATTATTGTATATACCACATTCAAATTAATGGCATTATTATTACTGATCGGTAAAATCCATATCTGTAAAAAGGGAAAGGAGAATTTTTTTATGGTCAAAAATTCATTAATTTCGGTTATTTCTCAAAAAGAAAACGAAGAAAACAGAGGGTCTGTTGAATTTCAAGTATTCAGTTTCACCACTAAGATAAAGAGACTTACTTCACATTTGGAATTGCACAAAAAAGACTTTTCATCTCAGAGAGGTTTGCGAAAAATTTTGGGAAAACGTCAACGACTGCTGGCCTATTTGTCAAAAAAAAATAGAGGACGCTATATTGAATTAATTGATGAGTTGGATATTCGAGAGATAGAGATAAAAACTCCTTAATTTGAAGCGTGATACCATTTGAGCTTAGTCGTTTACATTTTGATGAACTTCTTTTTACTTTCAGCAATGCATGGAAGAATGACTCGGGAAAAAACTTATGATTGCACCAACTACAAGAAAAGACTTCATGATAGTCAATATGGGCCCCCACCACCCATCAATGCATGGTGTTCTTCGACTGGTTGTTACTCTCGATGGTGAAGATGTTATTGGCTGTGAACCAATATTGGGTTATTTACATAGAGGGATGGAAAAAATTGCGGAAAATCGAACAATTATACAATATTTGCCTTATGTAACGCGTTGGGATTATTTAGCTACTATGTTCACAGAAGCAATAACCGTAAATGGACCCGAACAGCTAGGGAATATTCAAGTACCTAAAAGGGCTAGCTATATCAGAGCTATTATGTTGGAGTTGAGTCGTATCGCTTCCCATTTGTTATGGCTTGGCCCTTTTATGGCAGATATTGGGGCACAAACCCCTTTCTTCTATATTTTTCGAGAACGAGAATTAATATATGACCTATTCGAAGCTGCTACCGGTATGCGCATGATGCATAATTATTTTCGTATCGGAGGAGTCGCTGCTGATCTACCTCATGGCTGGATAGATAAATGTTTGGATTTTTGTGATTATTTTTTAACCGGAGTTGCTGAATATCAAAAGCTTATTACACGCAATCCCATTTTTTTAGAACGGGTTGAAGGTGTGGGCATTATTGGCGCAGAAGAAGCACTAAATTGGGGTTTATCAGGGCCAATGCTACGAGCTTCCGGAATACAATGGGATCTTCGTAAAGTTGATCGTTATGAGTGTTACGACGAATTTGATTGGGAGATTCAATGGCAAAAAGAAGGGGATTCATTAGCTCGGTATTTAGTACGAATCAGTGAAATGACAGAATCCATAAAAATTATCCAACAGGCTCTGGAAGGAATTCCAGGAGG